GGCCCGCGATGCATTGCCATTCGAAATAAAGATATTGGTATTGGACTTGTCAATCGATTCTTAACCTTTCGAATACACCCAATATCTATTCGAACTCCCTTTACTTGTAGGAGTATATTTTGGATCTGTCGATTCTGTTATGGACGGAGTCCTACTCATGGCGACCTGGTCGAATTGGGCGAAGCTGTAGGTATTATTGCGGGTCAATCTATTGGAGAACCGGGTACTCAACTAACATTACGAACTTTTCATACTGGTGGAGTATTCACTGGGGGTACTGCAGAACACGTACGAGCCCCCTCTAATGGAAAGATCCAATTTAATGAGGATTTGGTTCATCCCACACGTACACGTCACGGACATCCTGCTTTTCTGTGTTATATAGACTTGTATATAACTATTGAGAGTGAAGACATTCTACATAATGTGAATATTCCACCTAAAAGTTTTCTTTTAGTCCAAAATGATCAATATGTAGAATCCGAACAAGTGATTGCTGAGATTCGGGCAGGAACATACACTTTAAATTTTAAAGAGAAGGTTCGAAAACATATTTATTCTGATTCAGAGGGAGAAATGCACTGGAGTACCAATGTGTACCATGCATCTGAATTTACATATGGTAATGTTCATTTCTTACCAAAAACAAGCCATTTATGGATATTAGCAGGAGGGTCGTGCAGATCCAGTGTAGTCCCTTTTTCGCTTCACAAAGATCAAGATCAACTGAACATTGATTCGCTTTCTGTGGAACGAAGATATAGTTCTAACCGCTCAGTGACTAATAAGCAAGTGAAACATAAACTCTTTCGTTCGGATATTTCTGGTAAAAAAGAAGGCAATCTTCCTGTTTATTCAGAATTAAATCAAATCATATATACTGGTCGTTGCAATATACTATATCCTGCTATTCTCTATCAGAATTCGAATTTATTGTCAAAGAGGCGAAGCAATAGATTCATCCTTCCATTCCAGTCGATTCAAGAACGAAACAAAGAAACAATGCTCTATTCAGATTCCGATATCTCGGTTGAAATACCTATAAATGGTATTTTCCGCAGAAATAGTATTCTTGGTTATTTCGATGATCCTCAATACAGAAGAAACAGCTCAGGAATTACTAAATATGGGACTATGGAGGTGCATTCAATCGTAAAAAAAGAGGATTTGGTTGATTATCGAGGGGCAAAAGAATTTAAGCCAAGATACCAAATGCAAGTAGATCGATTTTTTTTCATTCCCGAGGAAGTACATATTTTGCCTGGATCTTCTTCCATAATGGTGCGGAATAATAGTATCATTGTAGGAGATACACTAATTACTTTAAATATAAGAAGCCGAGTAGGCGGATTGGTCCGAGTGGAGAGAAAAAAAAAAAGGATTGAACTTCAAATATTTTCTGGAGATATTTATTTTCCTGGAGAGACAGATGGGATAGTCCGACACAGCAGCATCTTAATACCACCAGGAGCGGGAAAAACAAATTCGAAGGAATCAAAAAATAAATGGAAAAATTGGATTTATGTCCAAGGGATAACACCGACCAAGACAAAGTATTTTGTTTTGGTTCGACCTGTAGAAACATATGAAATAGCAGACGGTATAAATTTATCAACACTTTTTCCTCAGGATCCCTTGCAGGAAAGGGATAACATGAAATTTCGAGTTGTCAATTATATTCTTTATGGAAATGGCAAAGTCCTTTTTGGAATTCCTGACACAAGTAGTCAATTAGTTCGAACTTGTTTAGTATTGAATTGGAACCACGATAAAAAAGGTTCTTCTATCGGGGAGGCCCATGTTTCCTTTGTTCAAGTAAGGACAAATGATCTGATTCGAGATTTTATAAGAATCGACTTAGTCAACTCCCCCCTTTCGTATACCGGAAAAAGGAACGATTCATCCGGTTCATGGTTGATCTATAATACTGGATCAAGGCGCACCTATATCAATCCGTTTTATTCCAAGGCATGGATTCAACAACCCCTTATCCAAAATCAAGTAACTATTCGTACCTTGTTGAATAGAAATAACGAATATCAATCTTTGATAATTTTGTCATCATCCAATTGTTTTCGAATGGGGCCATTTAACAGTGTAAAATATCACAATGGAATAAAAGAAGCACTTAAAAGAGACCCCCCCATAGTTTCAGTTAGTAAATTGAAATCATTGGGTTCCTTAGGAACAGCCCTTCCAATTATGAATTTTTACCATTTACTAACCCATAATCAAATCTTGGTAATGAAATATTTTCAATTTGACAATTTTAAACAGACTTTTGAAATAATTCAATATTTTTTAATGGATGAAAATGGAAGGATTTCGAATCCCGATCTATGCAGTAAAAAATTTTGGAATCCATTTCATTTGAATTGGTATTTTATCCATTGTAATTTTTGTGAAGAGAGACCCACAATAATTAGTCTTGGGCAGTTTATTTTTGAAAATGCATGTATAGCGAAAAACAGGCCCCACCTAAAATCGGGTCAAGTTTTAA